TTCTTCTGAATTTCGAATAGTATCCAAAATCCGTTGTTTTCGATTATCTAATAAATCACTTAATGAAAGTAGATTATCTTTCCAGTCATTGCAAAACTCCCATGATCTCTTCCCGAACCAAACATGAATCTTTCGATTCATTTGGCTCTCACGCTCAATTATTTCAATTACTTATGGGGAAAATCCCATATCTTTTTTGACTGAAATGAGCCTACCCTCTCTTCTCTATTCAGAATTCCTATTCAAAAAACAAATATTGACAAAAAAAATATTGAAACTAATCCGAGACCGAAATATTCGGAGGACTCTTCTGACTAAACAAGTAATTGTCAGTAAAGTTGTTTTTTTTTTTCAAATCCAAAGAATTTACTTTAATACATAGGTTATCGACTCAGCATTGGATAAGAATGAGTAAAATACTCATTTTTCAAAACAAAAAGATCAAATACTTTTTTCGACATGAGTGTTCTATACCGAAAACAATTTCCAACTATTCATTTTGAGCCCATTTTTGTATTAACCATAGTAGTAGAAAGAGTACCTTGCTGTGTTTCGACTTCAAACAGTTTAGCTTTAACCATATTAATGGTCCCCCTTATTGGTTGAAAGAGAATCAAAGTATATTTCCCCATGAATCACGAACTGCTGTAGTTCTTAAAGATAATTTGAAAATTATTTCAGAAGTAATTCGCGGGATCATGCACCTTTTCTTTCTTTAGTTAAAAAGAAAAAAAAAAACGCAGCTGGTTCAATTCAGCCTATTCTTGAAATAAACAACTCGCACACACCCCCTTTCCAAAAAAAATCAATACACCAAGGACTATGCTTAGATTTATTGGATTTGTTGCGAAAATATCGGTATTAAAGCCGAAACTCCCGGCGGGTGGCCACTGACCCAGGAAAACGAAAGAATCGGTTACATTTTTCATATGATCTCCTCTTTTCTTATAAACTATAAATAGACTAATTATCTCTTTTTTTTTTTACCTATTCTATTTTTTTTCTATTAGAAATGCATTTTTTGTTTGAATTGCAAATCTCTACTAAGTATTGTTCTTATTAAAATTGCGTTTCGAATTCGGTACCAGGTCGCGTGTTAATAATATCGATTCTTGCAACATTCCCTTGAAAAAAAAAGAGGGGTTCGATTGGACTAAGACTAAGAAGGGGGAAGGAAGAAAGCGAATTAGTATACTAATTCCTCATCCTCAAATCAGTCCTTCCCGTGGTAGGTTATTGTGCAAATAAAAAGAAATAAGTAATTGTAGGAATGAAATCTTGATAGAATTCGAAAAAACAAGCAGCAAGTCCAAGGCAATGGCAATAAAAAAAAAATAAGTTTCGTTTATAGGATTAAACAAAAGGATTCGCAAATAAAAGTGCCAAGGCTACAACTAATCCATAAATTGTTAAAGCTTCCATAAAAGCCAGACTAAGCAATAAAGTACCTCGTATTTTTCCCTCTGCCTCGGGTTGTCTTGCGATACCTTCTACAGCTTGCCCCGCGGCAGTACCTTGACCAACCCCAGGTCCAATAGAAGCAAGCCCAACAGCCAACCCAGCAGCAATAACAGAAGCCGCAGAAATCAATGGATTCATGATAAGTTCCTCGCACAAAAAAAAAATGGTTAATGATACAATCAACCAATAAATTTTGAACTCTTCGTTCCTTTTCTTGATTTGATTTATTTATTCAATTATTCAATATTGAATTCCCAGTTCCAAACGAAAAGGAGGGATTTTTATTGAAATTCCTATCTAAATCTCCAGGGCAGATTAAATATATCTTTTAGATGTATCTTTTAACGAATTTATAACTATCTATATAAATAGTTAATATTCCATATACACGTCTTTCTTCCATAACGTAAACCAAACTATTCGTATCTTAAATTTAATCGTAATCGGATTCAAAAATTATTTTTTGATGTTGAAATATTCACAAAAAGAAAGTTGGCTTATAGCCATTATTCCATTATTTATATATATTCCATAAACTTAGTTTGATTTCACTCTTCTAAATAATCCATTTTTTTTTCGGAATCTCATTTTGTTTTTTGAATTATTCTCTTCCTTATCATTATCCCACTTGGATACAATCAATCTAAATGGACAAATTCATTAGTCTGAATCCTTGCCTAGAAATATAAGTCTTTGTTTTCTTGTAATTTATTTTATTATTTTTTTATTAATATTTTATTATTAGTCAATCATTGAATTGAATAAAACCGATTGAAATACAAATTGCTCTATCTCTCTAGAAAAACCCCCTTTTTTTTTTAATAACACGTTGGAAACAATTCTTATTCAGATTATGACTCCTAAAATTGGATTGGAATTGAATGAACAAAATAATCACGCAAAAAAAGTGATTGGAAGAAGATATAAATGATTCAAACAAATTCTAGGAAAAAACTCGTTTCATTTAGGAAAAAACTATTTTAGATCTCTTTCCTTAGAATAAGCTAAAAAAGGGTATTTCAAACCAAAATTCATTAATGATGCCCCTCCATGGATTCGCCTATATAAGCCGCAGCTAAAGTTGCAAAAATAAGAGCTTGAATACCACTTGTAAATAATCCAAGGAACATGACAGGTATAGGAACCACTGAGGGTACTAAAGAAACAAGAACAACAACTACTAATTCATCCGCTAATATATTTCCGAAAAGTCGAAAGCTAAGTGATAAAGGTTTTGTGAAATCTTCTAAAATGTTAATGGGTAAAAGAATTGGAGTTGGTTGAATGTATTTACTGAAATAACCTAATCCTTTTTTGCTAAGGCCCGCATAAAAATAGGCTATTGACGTAAGTAAAGCTAAAGCAACGGTAGTATTTATATCATTCGTAGGTGCAGCTAACTCCCCATGAGGTAACTCTATGATCTTCCAAGGTAAAAGTGCACCCGCCCAATTAGAAACAAAAATAAATAGAAACATAGTTCCAATAAAGGGGACCCACGGGCCGTATTCCTCTCCGATCTGAGTTTGGCTCATATCTCGAATGAATTCAAGGACATATTCGAAAAAATTCTGACCGCCCGTTGGAATGGTTTGGGGGTTCCGAACAGCTACAATGGCTGAACCTAATAAGATAGCAATTACAACCCAAGAAGTAATAAGTACTTGGGCGTGGACTTGGAAACCTCCTATTTTCCAATAGAAATGCTGGCCTACTTCCACACCCGATATATCATATAACCCGTTTAGGATGTTGATGGAACATGATAGAACATTCATACTACCTCCTGAAAGAAAGAAAACTTGAAAAGGAATTATTTTGATTCAACCATCGTTTTTTTTTTTATTTGCCTAGTAAAATTGTCTAGTTTAATTGTATATTTTAGATACCAACAAATCACATAATATAGCTAGTTATTTTTATCTCTTTTGCACGATTGACAAACAGTAACTGATTCCATATCCATAAATATATGGAGTTCACAAAATAATTTGTTTATCTTATTATTTTATTTCTTTATCTTATTATTAATCAGGAATTTCGTATATAGCTAGAACGACCCTCACAAATTGCAAATACTAATTTATTAAGAATTAATCGGATTGAGGCTATAGCGTCATCATTCGCTGGAATCGAAATATCTGCTAGATCCGGGTCACAGTTTGTATCAATTAAACAAATGGTTGGAATTCCCAAAGTGATACATTCTCGAAGAGCCGTATATTCTTCTTGCTGATCAACGAGTATTACAATATCGGGTAACCCTGTCATATATTTAATCCCGCCCAGATATGTTTGCAAGTGAGCTAACTGTCTCTTCAATCGAGTCCCATCTCCTTTCGGAAGACGGTTGAGTCTACCGGTCTTTTGTTCCATTCTCAAATCCCTGAACTTTTGAAGTCTCGTTTCTGTAGTAGACCAATTCGTTAAAATACCGCCGAGCCATTTTTTATTAACATAATGACACCGAGCCCTTATTGCAGCCCGCGCTACTGAATCCGCTGCTTTATTTTTGGTACCAACAATTAAGAATTGTTTTCTCTTGCTTGCTGCATCAAAAACTAAATCACAAGCTTCTGATAAAAAACGAGCAGTTCTAGTAAGATTTGTAATATGAATACCTTTACGTTTTGCAGAGATATAAGGGGCCATTCTTGGGTTCCATTTTCGAGTACCATGACCAAAATGAACTCCCGCTTTCATCATCTCTTCTAAATTAATGTTCCAATATCTTTTTATCATTTCTACCCACACTTCCTCTCTCTCTCTTTCTTTGTTTGAAAAAGAAAGAGAGAGAGGGGGTACCCTGAAATAAATAATTGTTCCGACGGAACCTTATCTTTTCCCGTAGATTGGATGTTGATATATGATCCAAGCAATTAATTTCATTCTATTCCATTCCTTATTTTCTTTATTACTATTAATAAATCACATGGAACAAATCACAGGACCACGATTAATTAAAAATAAAAAAAAAATGAATCTGCTCTTAGGTCTTAGGAATCATTTAATCCTAGAAAAAATTATTCTGATGTATCATAGAAATTTCTTGAAATGCAAGACTCAAATAGCTCTCTGTGGTGGAATAAAATATCTCTATCTCTAAATTCCCCTTGGAATAAATTCTTCTTTTTGCTGTTCAAACGCATCTTTTTATGTTTCCTTGAGCCTTTCACGAATCTTTTGAATCCGGTACCAACAGGTATCATACCGCCTAGAACAACGTTTTCTTTTAGGCCTTTCAACCAATCGATACGACCGCGGAGAGCGGCTTTTGCTAAAACGCGAGCAGTTTCTTGAAAACTAGCCTCGGAGATGAAACTTTGAGTATTCAGAGATGCTCTCGTTATTCCCAATAATACGGGTCGGTAACAGATAGCTTCTTCCAAAGCGCGTCCCGTTCGTTCTGCTCGGAACAATCCAATTAGTTCTCCGGGTGAAAAAACATTAGACATTCCATCTTCTGAAACCAATACTTTTGATGTTATTTGGCGTACAATAATTTCTATGTGCCTATTATGGATCTGCACCCCTTGAGATCGATAAACTTTTTGGATCTTATTAACCAAAGAGATACGACTTTGCACTATAGTTAACTCAGCACCAATCAAGAATCCCCAAGGAATTCCAAGAATTCTTGTTATACACTCGTTCCAACCCTCAACTCTATTTTCGAGGTTTATCGATATTGAATCAATTGAACGAACTTCTAACACTTGTTCCACTTTTGGAAGACCCTGTGTTATATCACCAGATCTCGATTTTTCATATATAAATGTAACTAATGTAGCTCCTTCGGAAAGGATTTCTCCATAATGACCATGAACGGTTGCTCCTGGAGTGGCCAAATAAGGCTTGGCCGATCTTATTACTACAGAGTCAATGTGAACAATTATAACTTGACCCGATTTTAGATGGGGTCTGCTTTTTGCCATACATACATTTTCACAAATAAATTGTCCCAGTGTAATTATTGTGAATCTTTCTTCACAATAATTAGGATGATAATTATGGTGGAGAAAATACCAATTCAAAGTAAATGCATTCAAAACACTTTTACTGCATGGATCGGGATTAACAATTCTCCCGCTTTCATCCATTAAATAATATTTAAGTACTTCAAAAGTCTCTTTTAAATGGTGAAGTTTCAAATAGTTAGTTCTGGAGACCTGATTATGAGTTATTAAATTGAAATGGTTTAATAAATAAAAATTCGCAATTTGAAGGGCTGTTCCTAAGGGGCCCAACGAATTTCGAATTGAAATTATAGGATCTCTTTTGATTGATTCTTTTATTACATTGTGATGTTTTACATGGTTGAATGGCTCCATTCGAAAACAATTAGATGATGACAAGATTAGCAAAGATTGACATTCCTTATTTCTATTCAACAACCTACTAATAGTTCCGTGATTTTGTTTAAGTGATTGTTGAATCCTTGCCTTGGAATAACTGGAATAAAATGGATTAATATTGGTGGGATCTGATCCATTATTAGAGATCGGTCCTAAACCTGATGGATCATTCCTTTTTCTAGTTCTACTCCTGATATATGAAATGTTGGATTTCAATAAATTGATTCTTAGGAAATTACGAATCAGACCATTTGTGCTTACTTCAACAAAAGAAGTGGGGGCCTCCTCGATAGAAGAACTTTTTTTGTCTTGATCCCAATTCAAGACTAAACAAGTACGAACTAATTGAATACTTGTGTCAGAAATTCCCCGAATTGGTTTACTATTTCCATAAAGAATATAATTGACAACTCGAAGTTTCAGATTATCCTTTTCCTGCAACAGATCCTCGGGGAAAAGTGTTTCTAAATTGATACCGTTCGCTATCTCATATATAATTACTGGTCGAACCAAAACAAAATACTTTTTTTTGGTAGGTGTGATTCGTTGGATATAGATCCAATTTTTCACTTTTTTTGATTCCTTAGAATTTGTTTTTATGGTTCCTGGTGGTATCAAGATACCACTATGTCGGGATATCTTATCTGTCTCTCCCGGAAAATGGATATCTCCCGAAAAGATTTTAAGTTCGATTTTTTTTTTTTTTCTTTCCACTCGGACCAATCCGCCCCCTCGACTTCGTGTATTTAAAGAGATTTGTGTATCTACTCCAACGATACTATTGTTCCGTACCATTAAGGAAGAAGATTCGGGTAAAATATACACTTCCTCGGGAATGAAAAAAAAGCGATCTACTTGCATTTGGTATTTTGGCTTAAATTCTTTGACTCCCCGATACTCAATTAAATCTTCTTTTTTGACGATTGAATGCACCCCTATAGCCCCATATTTAGTAATTCCCGAACTCTTTCTTTGGTATTGGGGATCGTCGAAATAAGAAAAAACACTATTTGTACGAAAAATCCCATTTATAGGTATTTCAATCGAGATAGAAGAGTAGCTCATTTGTTCTTTCTCTCGTTCTTGAATTGATTGAAATGGAATAATGAATTTATTTCTTCGCCTCTTTGCCAATAAATCAGAATTCTCTACGAGAATAGGAGGATATATGAGATTCCAATGACCAGTACATATGATTCGATTAAGTCCTGAATAATCAGGAATCCTACTTTCTTTTTTACCCACTAAATCTGAACTAAAGAATTTTTGTTTAACTTGATCATTTTTTAGGGGATCTTTATTTACATTTACGGAAGAACTAGAATTCTCTCTTCTTTTGACAGAAAGAGAATGAACGTTCATTTGGTCTTGATCCTTTTGTAGTGAAAAAGCAACTATACTGGATCTGCACGAAGAGCCTGATAATATCCATAAATGGCTTGTTTTTGGTAAGAGATGGACATTACTATATGTAAATTCCGGCGCGTGATATACATGAGTACTCCAGTGCATTTCCCCTTCTGAATCGGAATAAATATGTTTTCGAACCTTCTCTTTAAAATTCAAAGTGTATGTTCCCGTCCGAATTTCCGCAATCACTTGTTCTGATTCTACATATTGATCATTTTGAACTAAAAGGAAACTTTTTTGTGGAATAGGCACATTATGGATAATATCTTGACTC